GTTATGAAAGAGCGCGAAAAACAAGATATTGAATCAAAAAGAAACTTTGGGATTGCTGAATCACAGACAACAAAATTAAATAAATATATACAGCAACGGAGCCATCATAGTATTTTGGAAATCCTCTCAAAGGAAGGATGGCTTTTTGATCATTTACCTTACCTATCTGCCCCAAGTCTGATAGATTTTCTTTCTTCAAGGGTAAGGGTCAATTTTATTGTAGAGCCGTATGCAATGCACAAATTATGCCTGTACGGTTGTTCAATTCTATCTTTTTTTATTATTCTTATTTTTCTTTTCTCTTCGCTTCATCATGCGAGATAAAGAAACCTTTTATTATGATCATCAGGGTAATGATCCATCAACCTGCTAGTGGTTTTTATGAGACACAAGTGGGAGAATTTATCTTGGAAGCGGAAGAACTGCTGAAACTGCGTGAAACCATCACAAGGGTTTATGTACAAAGAACGGGTAAACCATTATGGGTTGTATCCGAAGACATGGAAAGAGATGTTTTTATGTCAGCAACAGAAGCACAAGCTTATGGAATTATTGATCTTGTAGCAGTTGAATGAAAATAATGTAACATACATGGATTTCACGCAAATCCATGCATGAAATTTAATCTCCGAGGTTCTTAATTCTTTTAAATATAAGTAATTCATAATCAAATCATCCGGTTAGGATTAATCTAAACCAGCCCATTCATTATGTATATGATTCAACATGCCAACGATTAAACAACTTATTAGAAATACAAGACAGCCAATAAAAAATGTCACCAAATCCCCTGCGCTTCGGGGATGCCCTCAGCGCCGAGGAACATGTACTAGGGTGTATGTGCGACTCGTTTAGATCGTGAGCTGGCACAAAAAAAGAAAACTGCTTTTACAGTATCAAGGATCAGTACCGCTGAATAGGATAGAATGGAAGAAGGAATTTCATCCACTATATAAAAAATAAAATATAAAAAAATCTATCATATCTCTTCATTGTGTATGAAATTTATGGTTTTCGTTGGTGCAAATCCAATCACCTCAATTCTCCATTGATAGCAAACGGTTATCCATTAAGCGGAAGAAATCTTATTTTAAAAACAAAAAGATTAGGTCCCCACTTTGGCAAGAACGGACTAACAGGGTCAGCTACCCAGCTAACTTTCATAATTAAATACCGTTACTGTATAGGTAGATCTCATTGTGAAAGACCTATTACTTTACTGGATAATTCATGGGTAGAGCCAAAGAGTGGGAACTATACAAGTTCCCAATAACATAAAGTAAAGGCTCCGGTGTATAGAAAAGACCTCACCGTTTAAGAAGTAACCATAAAAACGATGGAACCCACTTTTATTTTTTTATTTACTCTATTTTTAGACACCTAACAGAAGACAATTTCGTATTTCGCAGTGAAATATCTAAAAAAATCGTGGTCGGGGAGGTTATAGTAGCCAAAGCCATTGGAATTTTAATTTTATACATTGGAAAAATCCGTTTTGTTATTAAAAGACTAGGAAAGGGGAAAAGAATAACTGAAAGAACGGAAATCAATTAGTTATTCATCAAAGGTTCATTTATTCAATGACTAGAATTAAACGGGGATATGTAGCTCGGAGACGTAGAACAAAAATTCGTTTATTTGCATCAAGCTTTCGAGGAGCTCATTCAAGACTTACTCGAACTATTACTCAACAGAAAATAAGAGCTTTGGTTTCGGCTCATCGGGATAGGGATAGGCAAAAGCGAAATTTTCGTCGTTTGTGGATCACTCGAATAAACGCAGTAATTCGCGAAAATAGAGTAACTTATAGTTATAGTAGATTAATACACGATCTATATAATAAACAGTTGCTTCTTAATCGTAAAATACTTGCACAAATAGCTATATTCAATAGGAATTCTCTTTACATGATTTCCAATGAGATCATAAACGAAGTAGAATCCACCGGAATAATTTAAACGGAGTTCCCCGGAGAATGAACTCCGGGAGGATAGAATAAAAATTACTATGAGTAAATATTTTAAAATATTCAAAATGAATAAACACGTTCAATAAAAAAGTTTATTCTTTTCCGATTTAGTATTTATATTACGACACGATAATTCAATCTAGATTCTCGGATCTTTCGAGCAAAAAAAATACCAATCCGAACTCAAAGGAGGGTTGGAATTATAATTTTAGTGAAGAAAGAGTAAGGCGGCTAGTTATTACTAGTTCTAAGACCAGTAGTTCTGGGGGCCGACTCGGTTCTTTCAAATTGTTTCTCATTATTGAGAAAGGGTAACAAAGATAAAATACGAGCTTGTTTTATGGCAGTAGTAATTAATCGTTGTTGTTTCAAGGTCAATCTATTCACCCGTCTAGATAATATTTTTCCTTGTTCACTAATAAACCGACTAATTAAACTCATGTTTCTATAATCAATTCGATCCCCCGATTCAATCGGGGGCAAACGCTTACGAAAAGTTCTCTTGGATTTAAGAAAAGGTCGCTTGGATTTATCCATGGTTTGTTTGTTTATTCCTTATCCAGAAAATCCTATTTTGGTTAAAATGAATTAAAATTCAGAAATAGGATTTTTTTTATATATGTTATAGTTATATATAATGTTATTTTTTCTATTTCCTTGAAAGGAGGTACTCTATTTTTTTATCTCCCCATGAATGGTATGTTTGGAACAATAGCGACAGAATTTTCTCAATTCTAATCGATTAGGCGTATTCTGTCGGTTCTTTTGAGTAATATATCTGGAAATGCCCATCGATCTCTTACTCTTATTAGCACCGTTTCGGACACAAGCGGTACATTCCAAAATTACCCTTAGTCGGACATCTTTACCCTTGGCCATGAACCTCCTTTTAATTTTTGATTTACTCAACTCTTCTATTTTCAATTTGAAACGAAGAAGAAAGGAAAGGCAGGAAAAAATATAAGTTACTCACTTCAAATCTAAAAGATCAATAATCAATAAAGTAATGAAAATCGTAGAAAATGTAAATAATACAATGATTTCTAAACTCTATTTACAAATTGAAATACAGTTGTAAAATACTCTTGCCTTAGACCCACATTTCTATTCTACCCCATTCCGATATTCATGTAATTCAAACTTGAATCTGAGTCTCACAGACATTGAATCCGTTTTGATTCTTTCTCTTTCCTCCCTTATTCTAAATTCTAAAAAGGGAAAAAAGAGAAAAGAGGGGGGGATTAGTCACAAATATTTGATTGTATCTTTAATCTTTTTAATTCCTTTCCATGTCAATAACTAGAATGAAAAAAGGGGAATGTCAACGCATCCGGAAAAAAACGATTAATCTCTATCAATAAACCCGCTAAAGCTCCAAACCATAACGTGCTTAGAACTGGTGCCACGGAGAGATATGTTTTTAGATCTCGCATTCAAAACCCTCCTTCTTTTATTGTAATACATAAAAATAATGCATATATGATCAGATATGTAGTTAAGGACCTCTTCTAGTTGTACACAGAATCCCTAATTGAATTATACAATAATCTATTAAATAAATCATATTTTTTTTTTATTAAAACAGAAAAAAATACCCGCTACTTACCGAGTATTTCCTAAATAATTTATATATTATACTTTTACGGTGGGTTCTGTATTTCATATGTATACAAGTCTTTTACTATTATTTATATGTTAAATGAAACCAAAAAGACGAAATGGGCATAAATTTTATGTATATCTGTGGAGAAAATAACAATGTGGAAAACAAGACAGGAATTCTCTACAATGACACTGTAGAGAAATTGAAGGGATGTAGCGCAGCTTGGTAGCGCGTTTGTTTTGGGTACAAAATGTCACGGGTTCAAATCCTGTCATCCCTACTTATTACTGTTCAAAAGACAAAAAATACAAAAGAGCAGTAACGAGGGATCCGTTGAGATCGATTCAAAACAAAAGAGAATCCTTTTCTTTAGGGTCTTATCTAGAAAGCGCTCTTAGTTCAGTTCGGTAGAACGTGGGTCTCCAAAACCCGATGTCGTAGGTTCAAATCCTACAGAGCGTGATTTTTTTCTTTCTTAGATCGTGAAATAAATTCAGTAACTTGTACAGCAATCGGAATTTGACCTCCTGTAAACGAGGAGGTCAATTCAAAAAGGAGATGTTAATTAATCAAAGGTCCAACTGATCACCCCGCCTGTATTGTAAATATGCAGTTACGAATAATCCAGCCAAAGTAATAGGAATTAGGCCTAACACGATTCCAAATAGAGAAACTTCAATCATTTCATTTTGTTTGAAAGGAGAAAAAAATAGGTAATATCTATACCTAAATATTAATCCGAATTGGCACGAATCTCAATGACCAAGAATGGACAATTGGCGCGTTAAGTAACTAATGATTGATTTCATTTCTTTTTTTTTTATGGATTTTGTTTTTCAAATATTAATTTTAAATAAGTCGTATTTTGCTCAGACCAATCAATAGAGCTGACGTTATAGTTAAAGCCGCTAGTAGAAAACCGAAATAACTGGTTATAGTAAGCATGAAGGAGCTAAATGAATTTTTTTATGCATATAGTTCTAAAGCACTTACCTAAGTTTCTATTTTTTCAAAATAGTAGGATAGGCCAAAATACCAATGGAAAGAATAATTTTCAATTGAAATGAAAGTTTTAGATTCATCTATCATTATAGACGGCACTAACAAAGAAAAAGTAACAGGCATATAAAGCGAATCTGTAACATCTATTCATCCCACGATTTCAATCAACCAATTCTATTTTTTGAAGAACTCCTGGGTAAACTAATAATAGGAACTGGGTCGTGTAACTTCATTCAAAAAAGAAACTCTTTTTCATTATTCAATAATTTTTTTTATCATTTCTTCTATTTTTGATATTTGATAAAAGAGTAACTTATCAAGCTTTTTACTTTACCTTAATTTTAAAATTTTAACTCATTACATTAAGTATATAATTAGAGGCTCATTCACATAATCGAGTCAATGAGAAGAAAAAAGTGATCACAC